TAATGAATTATCTCTCATCCCTTGATATCTTTCCTAAATTCCTAAATAAAGAAATAGGAAAAAAGTTTTTTTATACTAAGCTAAGAACAGGCGAGCCGATCTGGGAATCGCTCATCCTTAAATCAGTCCTTTATTCCATAAAGGTTCAAAAAATACAAATAACTTTAATTATATAAAAAAAAATTCAAAAAATTGTTGATATAATTCGAAGAAAAAAAAAAGCACAGTTTAAAGTTTTCAAGATACTAAAAAATAGATAATTTCAGTGACTTTTTTTTGCTATTACTAGGATTAAACAAAAGGATTTGCAAATAAAAGCGCTAATGCTACAACTAGTCCATAAATTGTTAAAGCTTCCATAAAAGCTAGACTAAGCAATAAAGTGCCTCGTATTTTACCTTCTGCTTCTGGTTGTCTCGCAATACCTTCTAAAGCTTGACCTGCAGCAGTGCCTTGGCCAATCCCAGGTCCAATAGAAGCAAGTCCCACAGCCAATCCAGCAGCAATAACGGAAGCAGCAGAAATAAGTGGATTCATAGTAAGTTCCTCGCATTAAAAAAAGGAAAAGGTTAATGATACAAAAACCAAAGAATAGAATTATTACCTATTTTAAAATAGGTAAATTTATTAGTTGAAATAACTCAAAACTACGAATTGAAAAATTGAATTATGAATTGTCAGAACTTTTTCGATATATCCTTTTTATTTTCTATTTATGATGGAATTTTTTGAATAAAGTTTTAATTTTCCTATACCTTTCCAACCACTCTTTCATTGAAATCTATCCACTCTTTCTTCGAGATCTTTTAGTTCATTTGTTTTTTTATGAAATAAAAAATCACAGACAAAACAGACCACTTATTTTCTAATCTATTTTTTTTTTATAAAATATATATTATATTAAAATATAATATATATATATATATATATATTGATAAATAGTGAGTGTTATTTAGCTAGTGAACATCTCATATTGCATAAAAAAGCAGTGCTTACATAAAAAATTCATATTGAATATGAACTAATTCAAATTCCATAAAAATTCTTCAAAAACATAGAAAAATGAGTGGACTTTTCAAAATTAAATGAAATACTTATAGCATAACCTTTCTATTACAAATTAGAATTCAATAATATCGTCCATCTCCTCTCTCCTATGTTTAAATCGTGCTTTATCTTCCTATATTTTTCTATATATTATATTATAGTATATTCTATAATTGAATTCTCAAATCAAGCAAGCAGATTTTCTTGAATCAAAAAGGAATTAGGATAAGCTAAATTAAAAAAAGACTATTTCGACGAAAACTAGTCAATGATGACCTTCCATGGATTCTCCTATATAAGCTGCTGCTAAGGTTGCAAAAATAAGAGCTTGAATACCACTTGTAAATAATCCAAGCAACATGACAGGTATTGGAATTATTAAAGGGACTAAAGAAACAAGAACAATAACTACCAATTCATCAGCTAATATATTTCCAAAAAGTCGAAAACTCAGAGATAAAGGTTTTGTGAAATCTTCTAGAATATTAATTGGTAAAAGGATTGGAGTTGGCTTAATATATTTCTCAAAATAACTTAATCCTTTTTTGCTAAGACCCGCATAAAAATATGCCACTGACGTGAGTAAAGCTAAAGCAACCGTAGTATTTATATCATTCGTGGGGGCGGCTAACTCCCCATGAGGTAACTCTATAATTTTCCAAGGGAAAAGAGCACCTGACCAATTAGAAACAAAAATAAATAGGAACATTGTTCCTATAAAGGGAACCCAAGGACCATATTCGTCTCCAATTTGAGTTTTGCTTAAGTCTCGAATAAATTCAAGAATATATTCAAAAAAATTCTGACCATCAGTCGGAATGGTTTGTGGATTCCGAACAGCTATGATGACTGATATTAACAAAATTCCAATTACGATCCAAGAAGTGATAAGTACTTGGGCATGGATTTGTAAATTTCCTATTTGCCAATAGAGATGTTGGCCTACTTCTACAGCAGATATCTCAAATAACACATTATATGCTCTAATGGAAGATGATATAACATTCATAAATTTCCTCTGATCGAATTTTGACTGAAAAAAAAGTTCATTTTTTTTTTTTCAATTCACCAACTTGAGTATCCTATTTTTAGGATACCAAAAAATTTTGATGTATCCTATACAAAAACAAAAAGTTCTAGTATAGGATAGAACAAAATTGAATGATATCCCATTCTTCTATCAATTGAGAAAAATAAGTCAGATTGAATTCTATTTTGTAGTTTTAGAGATGTAATCAATAATACCAAAATCTTTAGCTTCTGTTGCGGACATAAAAGTCTCTCGTTCCAGATAATTCTGTATAGTATAACATTTAAAGGTTGATCAGTTTTTTGTACAAAAATTTCCGCAATTTTGTTACAAAATTTCCATAACCTTCCCAACCACGATTCTTGCTTTCCTTCTCGTTCTTCAATTTATATATACATATTCTTATTTTTTTTTTTTTTTTTATTCTTCCATCTAATCAATGGAGTGAATTTGTACTTCTTTCAGAATTCTGAAAAATTTCTAAAAAGTCTCCTTACTTACCCCCTTTTCTGGATCATTCTCAAATTTTACTTTAATTTGAAACAGAAATTTTGCGATTTTTAAATGTAAAAATCGACAAATAAAAAAGGCGGGATACTCAGCAACCGCATCTGTTTTAATCACAGAATTAAATTCAGCTTTTTTCCTTTCAAAGGAAATAGAATTTTGAAAAAGATCTTCTTGACAAAAGTCCAAAAATTTGTTAAGATAGAATAAAGTAAGATAGAATAAAAGCTGTTCCATTACTGCGAAGCTCAGCAAACCACCCTCTTCGTAAAGTATCCCAAAACTTATAGCCATATCTTGAATAGTAAGAAAGAATCTTACTAGATTCTTCTTACTTGTAGACTCTACAGGTTTTTCATATTTCTTTTTATCTATTTTATTTAAATTCTCTATTTTATTTAAATAGAGACTTCAGTAGACATTTAGTCTGTTTTCGAATATTAATTTTTTATTTCTTTTTTCTTCTATCCCATAAGTATACCCTTTGAATCCATAGAGAACCTTTTCTTCTTTATGAATCTATATTATTACATTCCAATCTCTTCCCAATACTTCCCAAGGAAAATCTCCAATTGGATCCAAAATTGACGGGTTAGTGTAAGCTTATCCATGCGGTTATACACTCTTGAAATAGGAATCAACTTTCTGATGCTATGCTGGCTTTCGTGCTTTAGTGAATTGTCCTAGATCCTTTCGATGACCTATGTTGGGATATCTATATGATCCGATTGATTGCGTAAGGCCCACGGTAGCAATGGAACTGGGGAAAGTATACAGTTTCTAAAAAGTTGTTTAATAGTTGGCATATTCCATGCATATCTATACAGAATAAAATGGTTTGACTTAGATTGATCTTAACCAAATGTTTTTTTTATCAATTATTTCTATTGAATTAAATATTCAAAAGAAATAATTGATAAAAGGAATTCAGATTGATTTTTTTGTAGTTTTAGCTATGGAATCTATAATTCCAAAATCCTTAGCTTTTTCTGCGGACATAAAAGTTACTTGTTTCATATAATTCTGTATAACATGTAAAGGTTGACCAGTTTTTTGTACAAAAATTTCTTCAATTGTTTTATAAAATTGCAATATTTCTTCTGTTTCGATTTCCAGATACTTTGCACGTCCATAAAAATGGTCAATATAAGGTTGGTGAATGATAAAATCAGCGTGGGGGAATGCTACCCGTTTAGGAATTGCTCCTCCAACCATAATCAAAGATGCTGCTAATCCAACCGATCCTATATTCATTGTGCATATGTTAGAACGTGAAAGTTGCATAGTATCATAAAGGGCCATTGCTGATAGTGGCCCTCCATCCTCAGAGTTTATATATAAATAAATATTACTTTCCTTTTCGAGATCCATTAATAGAATGAGAGCAATAAACTCATTCACCAAAGGGTATTCTATATTTCTACATAGAAAAAGGACTCTTTCTTCCCGAAATTTCTCACGTATAGTAATGAAAACTTTTTTCTTAGAAATCTTATTCTCAGCATTCCTATAAGAACGAATAACAGGCACTTTTGGTGTTCCGATCGGCATAAATTTTTTTTTTTTTTCAAAATTCTTTTCTCCAACTAGGGTCAATCAATAACAAAACGAATTACTCCAATATATCAAATATCAATTCCAATGGCTTTTGCTACTATAACCTTCCCAACCACGATTCTTCCTCTTCTCCCCATTCTTCAATTTCTCTATTCAAAAAAAAATAGTGGGTTCCATCGTTTCTATGGTTACCTCTCAAACGGTGAGGTCCTCTCTATACACCGGAGCTTCTTTTTTCATTTAATCAAAGGATTTTATGAACTTGTATAGTTCATATTCTTTGGCTCTACCTATTAATTAGAAAGTAATAGCCCTTTTCACACTAAGAGTTATCCATACAGTGACGGCATTTAATTAGAAAAGTTGGCTAGGTAGCTGACCCTATGAGTCCGTTCTGAACATCCTTCCTATAATGTAATGTTATTTCCTCCGCTTAATGGATAACCTTTTGCTACCAATGGAGAATTGATTCTTTTTTCAAATCGAGAATGATTGGATTTTTACCAATGGAAACCATAAATTTGAGATTCTATAGAATTAATAGGTATATTATATACCTTTTTGTTACTATCCTATTTATCAGCATTGGTCCTTGATACTGGAAAAATTCTCTCATCTGTTCGAACTCATGATCTGAACGAGTCGCACATACACCCTAGTACATGTTCCTCGACGCTGAGGACATCCTTTAAGAGCGGGAGATTTCTTAACATTTTTTTTTTGCTGTCTTCTGTTTCTAAGAAGTTGTTTAATAGTTGGCATATCCTATGTATATCTATACAGAATAAAATGGTTTGGCTTAGATTGATCTTAACCAAATTTTTTTTTATCAATTATTTCTATTGAATTAAATACTCAAAAGAAATAATTGATAATGAATTAATTGATAATAAGGAAGATCACCAAGGATTTTTTTTAATTATTATGGTATCGATAATACCATAATCCTTAGCTTCTTCTGCGGACATAAAGTTATCTCTTTCGAGATCTTCTTGTATAACATTTAAAGGTTGACCAGTATTTTGTGCGTAAATTTCTGCAATTGTGTTACGAAGTTTAGACAATTCTTCTGCTTGCATTTGGATATACTTTGCACTTCCACGAAAATAGCCAGTAGAAGGTTGGTGAATCATAATTCTAACGTGAGGAAATGCTATCCGTTTAGGAATTGCTCCTCCAACCAGAATCAGAGATGCCGCTGATGCAACCGAACCTATAGCTAGTGTAGACACATCACTATCTAAAAAATCTATAGTATCGTAGAGAGCTATTGCTGGTAGTACCTTTCCACCGTGAGAGTTTATAAATAAAAGAATATCATCATCATCTTGCTCATTCAGAAATAGCAAGAGAGCAATAATCTTATTTACTATAGAAATTTCGATATTTTCCCATAGAAAAAGGATTCTACCATCGTGCAGTCCTTCGTATAAAGTCAGAAAAGCCGTCTTTTTGTAACGAGTATAAGGTATTTTTGGTGTTCCAATGGGCATATTACCTCTATTTTTTTGAATTTCTTGGGAGAAAATAAAACTCATCTCTATTTATTTTTTTGATTCTTTTTTTGGGATCAAAAACTCTTTACCTTACTAGGTCCCAGAAAGAAAATTAAGAACCTAATCTGTCTCATCTTGGTTAGCCTTTGTATTCCTTTGATCTGGTGATTGAGGGGAATCATTGCTTTTTGGATTTGTGCTTTCTGTATTTAAGTCGCTTTCTTTGTTTAAGCATTCATGAGAGGCGGTTTTTTCCATTGCTTCATGATCATTCTTAGTTCGTTCTATTCTAGTTTGTTTTGATAGCGGAGGAAATCTATAAAAGATTTTTCCTTTTTTTGAATCAAATTCGCTAATTTTTATCTTGACTCTATCCCCTAGTAACACACGTATACGATGGCGGCGCATATTCCCAGATAGATAACCCAAAACAGTTTCATTATTATGGTTCAAACGCACATGGAACATGATATTTTTTATCGGTTCCACAATTGTTCCTTCATAAACAAAATCCCTCTTTTCATTGGCATCTTTTCTAGGATCCTTATTATTTTTCTTTTTGGACATGTTATTAAAATTCTCTGTTCCCTTTTTTCTTTTATTGAAATAAAATAATACAACATTTTCTAGAAATTAGTAAATTTTAGACAGATAGACAGATATTCTATTGATGTTATTGAATAGGATATTATTCATTATAATGGTTTTTTCAGAATCTTTATTTTCTTGGTTAGCCTTTGTATTCCTTTGATCTGTTGATTGAGGGGAATCGCTGTTTTATCTCTATCCCCTAGTAACACATGTATACGATGACGGCCCATATTGTCAAATAGATAACCCAAAAAAAACAGTTGGACTTTTATGGTGCAAACATATGTGGAACATGATATTTTTGATCGATATCAAAACAAAATTGTTCCGTTAGAAATAAAAATATCTCTAATTATACATATATCCCCCTCACTCATTTTTAAAATTTGAAAAAGTATGGCTTGCGTTCTTCTAATATGAAATCGAATGGATCTATAACCATAATATAATTACTTAAGAATGAATTGAATAAGATTTTTCAAATTCCATAGCATAGCTATGATGAAATTAAAAGTCTGTAACAGAGTGTCCAAAAAAACTTGTTTGAATTGAACACATCATACTCATATATTTGACTTTTTCATATATTTTCCTTTGAATAAGGAAACCTGAAAATTGCTTTTTTTCATTTAGATAACTTAGAACGATTTTATTTTTACGATGCAAACGTGCGATATCTCTAAGCAAACGTACGATATCTTTAAGCAAACGTACGTACGATCGATATCTTTAATCGTTTCCACAATTGTTTCCTCTTAAATAAATTGCTCTTTTTTGTTACTATTTAACATCGGTATTTTTTTTTTTATACCTTTATTTCCTCCATTAATATATGAAGACTTAAATGCAAAATAACGTAACGTAAAAATTATTATTTTTTTTTTTTTACAGCTTTTTTTCTATTTTTTTGAGAATTACCATATATAACACAAAATCTCTCCTCCAATTCTTTGAAGTCGAGCTTCTCGATCTGTCATTATACCCTGAGAAGTAGACAGGATTACAATTCCTATTCCACCTAGAATCTTAGGAATTCGTTGATATTTCGAATAAATTCGTAAACTGGGTCGGCTTATGCGTTTTAAAAAAATAGTTCTATTTTTATATCCATATATTGCTTTTCGAGTTTTTCTATATCGTAGAGTTAAAATCAAGAAATTTTTATTATTTGTTTTATGTTTTCGAACATTTTCAATAAAACCTTCTCTTAAAAGTATTTTAACAATGCTTTCAGTAATGTTTGTAGATGGTATTTTAACAGTTTCTTTTTTAGCCATGTCAGCATTTCTTATCAAAGTTATAAGATCGGAAATAGTGTCCTTACTCATGACGAATTAGAATTATGGATTATCACTTATTTTTATGTAATCAACATGTTTCCTTTTTTTCTTTTTTTTTTTCGAAAATCAAATATATACCTGAGGAAAAATCTTCTAATTTCATCTATTTAAGATATTCTAGTTTCATTATATAGTGTTTATAATACATCAGGAGCTAATGAAAGGATTTTAGTAAAACGAAATTCTCTCAATTCTTCAGTGATTGCCCCAAAAATCCTAGATCCTTTTGGATTTCTTTTTTGATCAATGATAACTGCTGCATTGTCGTCGTATTTTATTATCATACCATCTTCACGTTTTAGTTCCTTACATGTACGTACAATTACAGCTCGAATTACTTCTGATTTTTCTAGAGACATATTGGGAACTGCTTCTTTGATTACAGCAACAATAACATTACCAATTTGAGCATATCGTTGATTACTAGCTCCTATAATTCGAATACACATCAATTTACGAGCACCGCTGTTATCTGCTACATTCAACATAGTTTGAGGTTGAATCATATTTTTTTTATTTCAAATTCTAGATTTCAGTTACAAATAAAATAAAAGAAGAAATATTTTCTGTCCAGAAAAAAAGAAACCTATACTTGCTTTTTAATCTTTAATACCTTTCCCTTTTTGTTTTCTTTTAAATTTCTATTTTGAAATAAGAAATTGAGTTTTTATAGGCATTTTGTGAGCAGCTATTGAGATGGCTCTTCTAGCTATAGTTTCTGATACTCCACTCATTTCATAAAGTATTCGACCTGGTTTAATAACACATACCCAATATTTTGGATCTCCTTTCCCTGAACCCATGCGTGTTTCCGTGGTCCTCATTGTAACAGGTTTATCGGGAAACATACGTACCCATATTTTTGCGCCACGACGCACATATCTTGTTATTGCCCTTCGCCCCGCTTCTATTTGTCTAGCTGTAATCCAGGCAGGTTCAAGTGCTTGAAGAGCATATCTGCCAAAAGAAATTGAATTGCCTCGACAAGATACTCCTTTCATTCTTCCTCTATGATGTTTACGAAATCTAGGTTTTTTTGGGTTATAGTCGATGGTTCTTTTTTAAATCTCATCTCTATTGCAAAACTGGACATGAGAGTTTCTTCTCATCCAGCTCCTCGCGAATAAAATATAAAATAAAAGAAAGATTCAAATTCATTTATTTTAATTTTGATAAAATTCGATTTTTTCAAAAAAAAAAAGGAATCTATTTCTATATAGGATAAATTAAGAGGTGTGTGTTCTTTTGTGCATATTTCAAAGAATTTGAATAGAGAATATGATGCTTCTTTCTTTTATAAAGAATCTTTTCTTTCCTGATTTCTATTGAATAATGTGAAAATTCTTTATTTTTCGTAAAGAAATTAGGTATTCCGCGGGCGAATATTTACTGTTTTCTTTTTCATTTTTTTCTCTCATTCGTAGGTTCAATTCATGACTTTCAGAATAAATAATTCAATTTTTTCTTAGTTTGTTCCGCCATCCCACCTAATGAATTTTGAGAATTTTTTTGAATAGAATTCTACATAGTCACAGGTTCTGTCGTTCCCATAGCTTCTCTATTCATGGTTAGGTCTAAACTCTGCAATGGAGCTTCCAACAAAATTTGTTGTTGAGTCAATTTCCTTAGTTTTCTTAACTCAGGACTCTTTATTCTTTTTTATTTTATTAAAATTTCTCTTTTTTATGTATTTTTGAATTGAATATTTGATTATTGATGCTTTGTGACACTGCTTTTTCTTTTATCACATGATTTATAGACCATACATATTGGGATCATATAGCATTGAAATCTTGTTCTTTCTTTCTATCACCCCTCCTTTTAGAAAAATCCCTTTTTTTTTACTAAACACTGGATAATCGTCTTTTTTCTCTATGAATTAGAGAAAAAAGACGAGATTTCAGTTGCTACAAATATATGATTTATTCATATAGTGACTGTTTCTTAGGATCTTGATAATACGAAGCAATAGGTTGGTTTTTAGTTTTTTTTTATTATGAAATAAGTTTTTAGTAAGGATTAGTTGATTTTTTCAATTCTAACTTTGAAAGAAAAAAAACTAACGAATCGCACACTAAGCATAGCAATTATACTAAAAGAGTCAATTCAATTGTTATTTAACCCTAACTAATTCGAATTCCTCGTTTTTCTCTAATAGAATCAATCAAAGAATTTGTCTTTTTTTTTTCTATCTTGGGGAAATCGATAAGAAATTTTCCCTCTTTGTGAATCAAATTCACTTATTTGTATCTTGACTCTATCCCCTAGTAACACACGTATACGATGACGGCGCATATTGAAAGATTGAAAACCCACAACGATTTGACTATTTTGATGCAGACGTACGTGGAACATGATATCTTTGATGGGTTTCAAAACAAGTCCTTTATAAAAAAATTGCTCTCTTTCATTTAGATAACTCACAACGGTTTGATTTTGAAGATAAAAAAAAGATATCTTTGATCGGTTCCACAATTATTCCTTCATACATAAAGAAATTGCTCTTTTTTATTGATATCTATGTTGGTTTTTCTTTTATCTTTCATATATTTTTCCTCGATTATATGGATTAATAGACTTAACTGCTAAATAACGTAAAAATAATTATTTCTAAAATACAAAATTATTATTATTTTTTTTTTATTGACAGTTTTTTTTCTATTTTTTTGAGGATTACCATATATAACACAAAATCTCTCCTCCAATTCTTTGAAGTCGAGCTTCTCGATCTGTCATTATACCCTGAGAAGTAGACAGAATTACAATTCCTATTCCACCTAGAATCTTAGAAATTTGTTGATATTTCAAATAAATTCGTAAACTGGGTTGGCTTATGCGTTTTAAAAAAATAGTTCTAGTTGCTATAAATATAGAAAGACAAAGTCATTTTTTTCTACTTTGCTCTACTTTCTAAATATCCAAATTTTTAAGCCTAAAACTCCATTGATAGTTTGAATTGTATGAGAACAATAATCTATTTTGGCACAAATTCTTTGTAGGGGAAGTTTACCCTTTCTTTTACCTTCTTTACGTGCGATATCTTTTCCGTCGATACGGCCTGCGAGTTGAAGTTTTATTCCTTTTGTATCTGTTTTTTTAGCTAAATCAATAGCTTGTTTCATTGTCTTTCTAAAGGGGACTCTATTTTTTAATTGTAAGGTTATAAATTCTGCAAGAAGATTAGGTTGGCTATATAATTGTTCAGCTCTTTTGAGTTGAATACGAATTAATCTGGGGTATATAGAAAAGAATTCTTGTTTTTTTACATTTTTCTTGAATTTTGCCAAACATTTCCCTTTTAATAAGAATTTTGGTACAAATCCGCTATAGATGATGACTCGTATAAATGTTTTTTGTGTTCTAAATCCTTGTTTTTCAATTTCTATACGTATAATTCCTTCAAAGCCTAAGGGAGGTAAGGGAGGTAAAGATATTCTCTTTTTTTTACTTTTTTGTTTTTTATTCTTTTGCTCTATTTTTTTTAATTTTTCTAAATATTTCTTGATACCTATTTGTAAACCTTTTTTGATTCTATATTGTACATAATTCTTGAAAAAATTTCGTATTTTTTGATCTTCTTGTATACTCGTAGAATAATTTTTTGGTTCTTCAAACCAAACAGAATGATGACTATGGGTTGTACCAAGTCTGAAACAAAGTGGATTTGTTTTTTGTCCCATAATTCTCTATTTTCTTTTTTTTATCCATATCTTTTTAAATGAAAAGGAATCTAAATTTTAGATTGATTTAATAAAGATTTCGGTTTTTCCTTGAGTACGACTTTTATAAGACATGTGCTTCTTTTTATTGGATAACTATGTCCTTGAGCACGGAGTCTTGTCTTTTTTCTAATAGTACTTCTATTGACTTCGGCTTTACTAATGAATAAATCAGCTTCGTTTAAACCCATATTATGATTAGCATTTTTTGCTGCAGAATAAACTAATTTGAAAATGGGATAAGATGCTTGATAAGGCATGAAACTTAGTATCATAATTGTTTCTTCATAGGAACGTCCGCGAATCTGATCAATTACTCTTCGCGCTTTGGAAACAGAAATACCTATATGTTGAGCTAAAACTTGGACTCCTTTACTTGAACTTGAGTTCTTTTTCATAGGGTTATCCGCTAGCTTTTTAAAATTTTTCATAAGATTCTTTCTCCTTATGTTTGATCCCTATTTTTTTTGATTCTTCATTACAGATTTATTATCGTTATCATTTATTGCATCTATCCCCCAAAAACGGGTAGGCGCGAATTCTCCCAATTTGTAACCTATCATAGATTCTGTTATATAAACAGGTATATGTTCCTTTCCATTATGAATAGCGATTGTACGGCCAACCATGGAGGGTGTAATAGTAGATGCCCGAGACCAAGTTGTTATTGTTTCTTTCTCCTGCCCCATTTTGATTTTTTCCGTTTTTTCCGATAAATGCTTAGCTACATATCTTTTCTTTTTCTTTGCTACAAATCTTTGACCTATCACAGTTGATTACTCCTTTTTTTGCATAGTAAAGATTGGCATTCTATGTCCAATATCTCGATCTAAGTATCGAGGTCAGAATCAAAACAATAATGATGAATGGAAAAAAGAGAAAATCCTTTCTTTAGCTAGATAAGGGGTGGATGTAGCCAAGTGGATCAAGGCAGTGGATTGTGGATCCACCATGCGCGGGTTCAATTCCCGTCGTTCGCCCATCACATTATTTCGAATTCCAAAAATTCGATTTGGAATATTCCTATTTACGGCGACGAAGAATCAAACTATCACTATATTTTCTCCTTTTCCTAGTTCTTCTTCCAAGCGCAGGATAACCCCAAGGAGTTGCGGGTTTTTTTCTACCAATTGGGGCTCTTCCTTCACCGCCCCCGTGTGGATGGTCCACAGGGTTCATAACTACTCCTCTTACTACAGGACGCTTACCTAGCCAACACTTCGATCCAGCTCTACCCAAACTTTTTCGGTTCACCCCAAGATTACCCACTTGTCCGACTGTTGCTAAGCAGTTTTGGGATATCAAACGAACCTCCCCAGATGGTAATCTTAATGTGGCCGATTTACCCTCTTTTGCAATCAGTTTCGCTACAGCACCTGCTGCTCTAGCTAATTGTCCGCCTTTTCCATGTGTGAATTCTATGTTATGTATGGACGTGCCTAAAGGCATATCGGTTGAAGTAGATTCTTCTTTTTTAGAAAAAAAAACCCCTTCCCAAACTGTACAAGCTTCTTCCAAAGCATACGGCTTTCTAGATGTATATTATGATATAGAAAAAAATAGATCTTTTCATCGTATAATGAAGTATCACATGAGTGGATATTTAGGAATCCTAATCTCCCGAATCATTCATGTTATCATCTTCTACATCCTAGGTCTCTCCGTTCCGTCATCTGGCTTATGTTTTTCATGTAGCATTCAGACCGAATGACTCTATCAAATTACGTCGATACTTCCACATATTAGGGGTAACGTAGGAGACATCTCTTCAGGGGATCTTCATTACCACTGCTTAGCTTTCAATTCGCCTCTGACCATCAAATGAAATGTGAATAACCCGTCCTCCTCTCTTTGAAAGAAGGCGCGCTTCCAGTTCTGTGCGTGCTTCAAACAATTTTCTCCATATTACCATATCTCTAGAGTCAATAATTTTCTATGAGAAACTACTGAACTCAATCACTTGCTGCCCTTACTCAACAGTTTTCTGTTGAGGTCTATTCCATAGAGGTACTCCAAATGGATTAGTGATCGATTTCTAGGTTTTGTCGTAAACCTAATTGGTTACTTCCAATTACGTAAATCAATAGTTCAAACCGCACTCAAAGGTAGGGCATTTCCCATTGATATAGGAATTCCTTTACCAGAAAAAATGGTATCTCCAATTATAGCTCCTCTGGGATGTAAAATATATCTCTTCTCACCATCCTCGTAGTGTATAAGACAAATGTATGTATTTCGATTAGGGTCGTATTCTATGGTTACGATTCTACCAGATATGTCTTTTTGATTCCGTCGAAAATCGATTTTACGGTATAGACGCTTATGACCCCCCCCTCTATGCTTTACGGTAATGATTCCTCTGGCATTACGACCTTTACTACAACGATGTCGTCCATAGATCAAATTATTTCGTGGATTGGATTTCATTTGACTTTCTACGGCTCCATTGCGTGTGCTCCGACTAGAAGTTTTATATAAATGTATCGCCGTGTTATTAAGTATTTTTCTTTAAGTTCTTTTCTCTAGAAGAGGTGGAATAGAATAACCCGGTCGAAGCGTAATGATCATACGCCTGTAATGCATTGTATGTCCCATAATAGGTGCCATTCTTCTACCCCTTTCGGGGTAGAAGATGACTATTCATAGCTATTACCTTAGTTCGACTCAATCCTTGATTTCTTTCTTTGTTGATCCTGATTCGACATTAGAAGTATGTATACAATCAAGTTCTTCCTCGTGTAATAATTTGTCATTGTTGAACAAATGGTTATCTACTTCTCCTTCCTCTCGCTATCTTATGAAAATTTCTCCTTTATTAAAAAAAAAATATAATATATATAAATAAATCTATATATATAAATAAATAAATCTATATATATAAATAAATATATTTATATAATTCCTCTATGTATTCTTCCCATATTTGACGAAAGTCAAAATAGTCAAATTCTTTATCCTGTAATAAATCATTATTGGATAAGAAATATCGACATTTCCATTTTCCAGATTGTTCAAAATCTTCTATTTGGATCTTTTTTCTAAGAATCTCATAGGGATCAATAGAAACCATATTCTCATCCGTAGGATCCCAAGTACCCGAATCAATCAATCAAAGATTCGATTCGATCTAAACTCTCCATTGGTAAATGAAATGCACCATGTTGACAAATATATTTGTTTTTTTGTGCATATTTTTTGTAAATGGATGTCTCACAATTTTCACAATAAGTCCATAAATGAGCCTATCGCGCAAATACATCCTCTGGATTTTGGTATTTCATTAAATTGATTCTTCCCCAATAAGCGAAGACTTTTTCCTCTAACTACTGCATATTTGATTCCATCCATAAATCCATTTTCTTCCCTATGAGTTTCAGTATCGATCAGAATTCTAGTTCTTACTCTTCCTATGTTATGGTATGAATATATTATACCAATTAATTCGTTATGGCAGATCCCATTGAGCCAATTCCGATAGATTTTTTGAACGTTCCTATTAGGGTGCATCCAGTAGGAATTGAACCTACGAATTTGCCAATTATGAGTTGGGCGCTTTAACCATTCAGCCATGGATGCAATTAATGAAATAATATTTTTGATCATAATCTCCACATTGAATCAAGAACGGGGTCAGAGGAGCTAATTCGTATAAAGCCATCGAACCGGCCCAACCAGCAACTAGAGCTGTGTGCATTATAGAAACAGAAAGCAGTCGACCGGGATCATTCAATACGACAAACGCGATACCAAGGTAAACCCATGGAAATACCCCTTTATCAAAGAGAAATAGAAACTTTATTTAATAGAAACTTTATTTTCTCGTACGTATTAAACTAAGAAGACGATATATTGTGTACCTAAACTTTTTTTTAGTAGATTCGGTGGTTCATTTTTATTTCATCTCATTGAAAAGAAAAATAAGGGAACAACTCTGTTCGTAAGAACAAAGAGAAGCAGATCTATTCTATACCCGATAAGTACCAATACGCAAGGGGAAGATTGCATTATTGGAGAATAAATGGATACTTATTCGAATGATCAATCCCTTCGTTACAGTTTTTTTGAATCCATTCTGTCTTACTCTATCAAAAAACCCTTCCATGTATCAAAGAGAAGAAATCGGTGTATCAAAATCGATGTATCAAATAGAAGAAAAAGGAATGAAGACAGGAAATCATGGATTTTCACCTTTCCTTATTTAAGTGAATAAAGGATATACATTTTTTGGTTGAAATTTTTGAGTATAGGAATACCAAAAGTATCTTTTCGCCGTCCTGGAACCGAAAAGCTTGGCTTGACATATAGTGTGACTTGTCAAACATATTGGGTCATATGAGATTTACCCGTTCTCTTCCCCGATCAAGATATCCTCTGTTTCGCTGAAGAGATATTGTATTGAGTAAACCATCATTCATTCGGAGCACGAAGTCAAATTTCAATATGAAAAAAAAATGATATATGTATTAATTGATACGATTTGTATTACTTAATCTTTTCTTGATATCAAATATATGAATGAAAAAAGACAGAACAGAGATATATCTTAGAATTGAAAGGATTGTGATTCCTTCACTTTTTTTTGAATTCAATTCGAAAAATGGATATTAAAAGCCGCCTTATATTTTCTTTTTATTAAAGTTACTTCCAGAATCGAAATTAATATGCAATTAATCATTGTAGCAATAAAATGGAATCAGCTTTTTTATTTGTCTGTTCTTATCTTCTAATGAGTGCAAACCTTTAGGTTTCTAAAAAAGCTAATTCGTTAATACTAGAAAAATTTCGTTTATGATAAAAAATTCGTTAATAAATACAATACGAAAAAAAATTCGTTAATATGATAAAAAATTACTTAATAAATACAATACGAAAAAAAAATATTTTTCATTTTTATCATATAAAACAAAAAAAAAATATCTATTTACATAGGAGGAATTGAATGACAAATATCGTTAGGCAAATCATAAGAACTCTTGTTTTTGTTCTAACAGGAGTAACAGGAGTCTTTGTCTATCGTGACAATTTTTTGGAAAGAAAAAATCTCGATTTGAGGGGGCTTCTTAGTTCGGTTGAATGCAGGGAAGAATCTTTTTGTTCTTCCAATAACTTGGTTGTTTCGCCTCCAAAAGGAAAAACCTTTTCTGGGAGTTTTTTTTTGGATGAAGAAAGAATTAATTGTCTTCTTCCAAGAAAGAAAAAATGTATCTTTATCATTCGGAGTTCCTGGTACCTGATTATAAAAAATAGGGACTTTATTTGTAAAAAAACCGTAGCTGGAATTCAAATCTCATTCAAAGAGAGAAATAACAAACATCTTGTGTTGTGTATACATGATCCGATGGTTAGTTGGGGGAAGAATCAGCACGAATCGAATTTTTGGTTCGACAATGTGTGGTTGGGAAATAAGAAACCGTTTCTTAATATTTTATACAATATTCAATATGATTTGACAAGATCGAATCTCATTGAAGTACAAAATTCCATCCAATTGAAAAGAATTTTATGGTTTATTCGCAACAAAATAGTTTCTTTGTACGTCGGTCAAAAAAAACAATTTTTTTTGACTCTTTCTGTGCGAATTTCTGACACACAAATACCTCACGATCAGGATTTTAGGGGTAACACAAGAGATAATTTGTACAAGTCTTTGATGTATAAATTATCTAAATTATATCGAATAATGTATACAAAATTTTACCGATCTTTTGTTTTTCCAAGGACTCTTTATCCAAAGAAATCCAATCTAGAATCCTTAAGATTTTTCATTTCTCCACCAAGAAATTTTGATCCAATTACAGCCGATCCAAAATTCTATAGAGAAAGTTCCTCGATCACGGACTTTTTAGAAATTCTTTGGAAATTCTATTCATATATGAATCGATCTGATTCAAAAGTTAAGAACTTGCATCCGTATCTCAGTGTCAATTCAAACATGGAGTGTGCATCAAATCCATGTTCTGAGAAATCTTTACGATCCGGAAAGAAAGAAAACTGGAGTCTTTTTCATTTTCGAAGCAAAAAAAAATATGTTAATAAACGTAGGATCAAGATAACCCTTGAAAAAGATGTTATTTCTGTGCAAATTTTCGAGGGAGATATTCAAGATAATAATAATATTTATTACTACCAGTGTAATATTTACAAAAAATATCTGCCAACGATCTTAACTACGAGTGGGTTCAAACTTATAAGATCCATCCTTTGTGAGATCTA